CATAAAACGAAAGATGATGTATGTCCAATTTAATCGATCTCAATTTATCCTTTGTTACCGCCCAGAGGAAAAGTAATAGGTAGGGATGACAGGATTTGAACCCGTGACATTTTGTACCCAAAACAAACGCGCTACCAAGCTGCGCTACATCCCTTTCAATTGGTCTATAGTGTCATTGTAAAGAATCCCTCTCTTGTTTTCCATATCATTGTTTCCTCCATTGATATAAAATTTCTCTTGCCATTTCTTCTTTTTTTTTAGTTTCATATAACATATAATAAAAGAATTATATACATATGAAACCCACCATATACAATAAATAGAAAAGAAATAAGGGAATATTTCTCGGTAATGCTCCGGAAGAAGGGGACGCCTTTTTCTATTTTAAGAAAAGGAAAATCTCATCTATCGGATCATTCTACATATAAATTTTCGTTAGGAATTCCGCGTACAAATATACAAGTGGTCCTTAATTAACTACATATGCATCTGATCATATATGTATTACAATAAAGAAGGAGGATTTTCAATGCGAGATCTAAAAACATATCTCTCCGTGGCACCTGTACTAAGTACTCTATGGTTCGGGTCTTTAGCGGGTCTCTTGATAGAGATCAATCGTTTATTCCCAGATGCGTTGACATTCCCCTTTTTTCATTCTAGTTATTGACATGGGAAGGGGTGAAGAAGATTAGAGATACAATAAATTCTTTGTGACTAAGCCCCCCCTCTTTTTTATTTTTTCCATTTTTTAGAATAAGGGAGGGAAGAGAAAGAATAAAAGTGGATTCAATCTCAGCTAAACTCGGGTTCAGGCTCGAATTAAATTCATATTAATAGAGGGAGAACGAAAATAGAAATGTGGGTCTAGGGCAATAAAATCATACAAGATACTTAAATGAAATACTGTACTGGGATTAGAAATAATTGATAGTTAGAAATCATTGTATTACTTATTATTACTCTATTGATTGCAACGAAATCTTTCATAATTGGATTTCGAGTTAACAACTTCTCTTTTTTTTGTTCCTTTATTCTTCGCTTCGGATAGAAAATGGAAGAGAATAGTTGAGTGAATCAAAAAAAAAAAGGAGGTTCATGGCCAAGGGTAAAGATGTCAGAGTAAGAGTTATTTTGGAATGTACCAGTTGTGTCCGAAACGGTGTTAATAAAGAATCACCGGGCATTTCCAGATATATTACTCAAAAGAATCGACACAATACGCCTAGTCGATTGGAATTGAGAAAATTCTGTCCCTATTGTTATAAACATACGATTCATGGAGAGATAAAGAAATAGATCGAACGGAACGCGTGTGTGCCGCCCTTCCAAGAACAGGAAAAAATAAGATTACATATATATGTTATATGTATAACATATACAGATATATAAACATATTCTAATAATAACATAATAAATATACAATGACATATATAATATATTTTTGAATATATATTAGATATTAGAATTCTTTATATATATATAATTATTTTCTTATAGATTATATATAGAAAAAGATATAGAAAAAATGAATTTAATATAAACAAATAGAAACAAACAAACCAAATCCTATTTCGGTCGGATCAAAAATGAATTAGAATTAAGAAATAGGATTTTAGAGATAAGGAATAAACCATGGATAAATCCAAGCGACCTTTTCTTAAATCCAAGCGATCTTTTCGTAGGCGTTTGCCCCCAATTGGGTCGGGGGATCGAATTGATTATAGAAACATGAGTTTAATTAGTAGATTTATTAGTGAACAGGGAAAAATATTATCTAGACGAGTGAATAGATTGACCTTGAAACAACAACGATTAATTACTATTGCTATAAAACAAGCTCGTATTTTATCTTCGTTACCTTTTCTTAATAATGAGAAACAATTTGAGAGAACCGAGTTAACCGCTAGAACCACTGCCATAAATATAAATAAATAGACCTACTCCTTAATTGAATCAAAATTCCAATCCGAATTCAAACTCAGATTGATGTTTTGTTCGAAAAATCTGAGAATCCAGATTGGATTGTCGCGCCATAAGAAAAAAAATAGAGAAATAATACATTTTTTTTTTTTATTGAAACGTGTTCGTTCTTGTTTACTACTTTTTTTTTATTTGAATTTTCTCATATTTTATCAAATTTAGATTCTACCTTCCCGGAGTTCGTTCTCCGGGGAACTCCGTTTAAATAATTCCGGAGGATTCCCTCCCATCTTCTTATTTGATGATCTCATTGGAAATCATGTAAAGACAATTCCTATTTGATATAGCTATTTGTGCAAGTATTTTACGATTAAGAAGCAACTGCCTCTTGTACAGATCGTGTATTAATCGACTATAACTATAGGATACCCTATTCTCACGAATTACTGCATTTATCCGAGTGATCCACAAACGACGAAAATATCTCTTTTGCTTGCCCCTATCCCGATGAGCCGAAACCAAAGCTCTGATTTTCTGTTGAGTAGTAGTTCGAGTAAGTCTTGAATGAGCCCCTCGAAAGGTTGATGCAAATAAACGAATTTTTGTTCTACGCCTCCGAGCTATATATCCTCGTCTAATTCTGGTCATTGAATAAAATGAAAATGAAACTTTGATGAATAACTAATTGATTTCTTTTCTTTCAGTTATTCTTTTCCCCTTCCTGTTCTATTAATAACAAAACGGATTCTTCCGATGTATAAAATAAAAATTCCAATGGCTTTTGCTACTATGACCTTCCCAACCACGATTTTTTTATTTTGTCCAGGTATTTCCCATTGAAATACAAAATTGTATTGATACTAGGTGTCAAAAAAATACTAAAAAAATAGTAAAGTAAATGTAAATGGATAAATAAATAGTGGGTTCCATCGTTTCTATGGTTACTTCTTAAACGGTGAGGTCCTTTCTATACACCGGAGCTCCTTCTTTCATTTAATCAATGTTATTGGTAACTTGTACAGTTCACACTCTTTGGCTCTACCCATGAATTATCTAGTAATAGGTCTTTTCACAATGAGATCTACCCATACAGTAACGGTATTTAATTATGAAAGTTGGCTAGGTAGCTGACCCTGTTAGTCCGTTCTTGCAAGAATGGGAGCAGAATCTTTCCGCTTCTTAAATACTATTTCCACTATTTCCCCCGCTTAATGGAGAATCTTTTGCTACCACTGGGGAATTGCTTCTCATCTCAAATTGAGGTGATTGGATTTGCACCAATGGAAACCATAAATTTGATCCGTAATAGAGATATATGATAGATCTTTTGATTTTTAGATAGTGAATGGAGTTCTTCTATTCTATTCATTGGTACTGGTCATTGATACTGGAAAAATTGTTTCCTTTCTTTTGTTCCAGCTCATGATCTGAACGAGTCGCACATACACCCTAGTACATGTTCCCCGACGCTGGGGACATCCCCGAAGAGCGGGGGATTTCGTGACATTTCTGATTGGCTGTCTTGCGTTTCTAATAAGTTGTTTAATAGTTGGCATGCTGAATCGTATACAGAATGGACTGGTTTAGATCGATCCTAACCGGATGATTATGCATTACTTCCATTTAATATAATATTTTACCCTGCTAAGAAAATATCAAATCACGGTTCATTCGAATTATGTTATGGTTCGAATCAAAATGAAATCACGGATTTACGTGAAATCCCCGCTATTTTCGACCGCTACAAGATCAACAATTCCATGAGCTTGGGCTTCTGCTGCTGACATAAAAACATCCCTTTCCATGTCTTCGGATACAACCCATAAGGGGTTGCCCGTTCTTTGTACATAAACCCTTGTGAGGGTTTCTCGGAGTTTCAGTAGTTCTTCCGCTTCCAGGATAAATTCTCCTGTTTGTGCCTCATAAAAAGAGCTAGCAGGTTGATGGATCATTACCCTGATGATAAAACATAATAGATGGTTCCTCTATCTCGCATGCTGGGGCGAAGGGAAGAGATAAAGAATAACAAGAAGAAAAAAAAAGATAGACTTGAACAACCGTACAGGCATCTTTTGCGCATTGCATACGGCTCTACAATGGAATTTACTTTTCTTTTCTCTTCCATCGAAGAAAGAGATCAAAAAAAAAATAGGATCTGATCTATAAGACCCAGATCGTTAGATGATCCATTTACCACCCTTCCTTTCGGAGTAATTAAAAAATACTATGATGGTTCCGTTGCTTTATATATTTATTTCGTCTGTGATTCAGCAATCCCAAAGTTTCTTTTTGATCCGATCAAATAAAAATAAGGAAAAAGAATCTTGTTTTTTTTCTTTTCGTACTCTTTCATAATTTATAATATAAATATTGTTAAATTGTTAAGAGACTTATGTTATGAAAACAAAAAAGTTTGTGACGCTGAAACGGACCCCCGATAGATAAGATCAAATCGGAAATATCCTTTATCTCATACTACTCTCTCGATACATAATCTCATGTTATGAAAAAGCAATCAAATAAGGGTTTGCTCATATCGAATTCGAAGTGCCATGCTATTATTACTTATTATTCATATTCCATATGGCGAAGGCATAGTCTTCTTCTTTCTCTCAAATAAAAAACTCATTGGCGCCAAGCGTGAGGGAATGCTAGACGTTTGGTAATTTCTCCTCCGACCAGGAGAAAAGATCCCATTGAAGCGGCTAATCCCATGCATATTGTATGTATATCTGGTGGCACAAATTGCATAGTATCATAAATTGCTATTCCGGGTATTACCCATCCGCCGGGAGAGTTTATAAACAAATACAGATCCTTGGTATCATCCTCTATACTAAGATATACCATGAGACCAATAAGTTGATTCGAGATCTCGCTCTCAACCTCTTGGCCTAAAAAAAGTAATCTTTCTCGATGAAGTCGGTTGATTAGGACAAAATAGTATCCCTTAGGAACCGTACATGCACCTTTGGATGCATACGGTTCAAAAAATCAAAATTGCGCAAAAAAGAATCAGAATCAATGTGTAGACTCCTGCCCTCTTTCTTTTTTTATAGCAGGCTTTTTCTAACTCC